ATTCAGTGAATATTTTTACATTCTGTTCTAGATCAAACAGAGTCGTTGGACTCTCATTCGTATTATGTATGCGCGAAACGCGAAATTCAAGAAAAATAAAAAAAAATAGGGCTTCGTTTATATTCCTCCATTTGGAATCTATTTATTTCGGATGAGCCGGGCCAATAAAATGAACCAAAAGAGTTCCGAAACATGAACTTTGTACCGCGCACATCGCTTATATGGGCTCTAGAGGGTAGGGGGCGTGAAGAAATATAATATGAAATAAATAAAATAGAAAGAAATGAAAAGGGATTGGGTTACCTTTTTTGTACTGTATCTGAAATGAATCTTATATATTCCCCAGGTTCTACCGCTCTAGACTTTTCAAATTTTAAACCAACTAAAAAAATTTAACTTTTCGGAGATTCATATATTAACATAACATTCTTTTTTAACAAGAGGAGGTACCATATGAACAAACAAAAAAGAAGAGGAACCAGAATCTATTCTTTTCTTTAACTATATATATATGCTTATGCTCTTCACTCACCTAAAAAAATATGGGGCATATCTCTAGACACCCAAAAGGATATATTTTTATATATACAAACGATAAGTATGTATCACGATCTAGACTAGTAATGAATATTATATCGATCCATATTGATTAATTCATATCAGTATCCATTATTAACCACATGCCAGGAACCAGATTTGAACTGGTGACACGAGGATTTTCAGTCCTCTGCTCTACCAACTGAGCTATCCCGACTCTTCCCGATGCATCATCCCCATACTATTTAGTTAGAGGGCTTGGGTATATGCCAGTCAATTAAATAGACTCAAAAAAGCATTACAAAGTCTTACCCAGGCCCTGGAATTTATTGGTCTTGGTTGGATCTTCAAAGAAAATACTTTGTAAGTTAAGTTTAACTAAAAATAATTATACGGACTGTGAATGATTCAAATGGGGATTTCTTTCTCATAGATGTTGATTTGCACATATTATTGTATATATCATAAGACTTGTGATAAGAGAGAAACCTTTTTCCCGCGATCCATTTGTGAAAGAGTAGAATGGCTGAGAAACATAACTAATGTTGGAACCGCTGAAAAAAAAAGGATAAAAAATAGTTAGATAAATAGTTAGGGAATAAAGCTCATTTTTTTATTGGGGATAGAGGGACTTGAACCCTCACGATTTAAAAAGTCGACGGATTTTCCTCTTACTATAAATTTCATTTTTGTCGGTATTGATATTGACATGTATAATGGGACTCTATCTTTATTCTCGTCCAATCCAATTAGTTAGTTCTTTAAAAGATCTATCAGACTATGGAGTGACTTATTTGATCAGTGAATATTCGATTCTTACTTAAACTTGGAATCGATTCACAAGACTTCTTCCATTTTGCATATATAAAAAAAAAAGGATTTGGATCGCAATTAATCTTTGATATTATATTACGTATATGTATGTATATGGGTTCATCCTTTCTGGAGTTTAAATAGAAGGATTCCTCGATCAACCCAGTCAACTCTATTCGTTAGAACAGCTTCCATTGAGTCTCTGCACCTATCCTTTTTGATTCTTGCTTTCTGAACCCTTTTTGTTTTCTGAAAACAGGATTTGGCTCAGGATTGCCCATTTTTAATTCCAGGGTTTCTCTGAATTTGAAAGTTATCACTTAGTATGTTTCCATACCAAGGCTCAATCCAATCAAGTCCGTAGCGTCTACCAATTTCGCCATATCCCCTTATTTTGTTTTGAGACTAGGATCTCGTTAGGATGCCATCCCTTCTTTTTTTGTTCATTTATTCTGGAGCCGTTTACATGGAATTCTTTAGATATGCATTTCTATGATATGCATTTCCATATAAGAAAAAGTGTTTCTATTTCCTCCTATTTGTTTGAGTTCTTGTCTATTTTCTTTCATATATTGTAGGACCTGTATTTGTATTTAGTCCAATCAAAAATGATTCTATCATTGATGTATCTGCAATTCAATATGGATGGATATATCTCACATATATATGCTTCTATTACTCTCATTTTTACCTCGAGATTTGGAATACTCGAACGGTCTATTTTTTTTCTCCTTACCTTTCCGAATGAAACCAGAGGAATGTCTCATTTTATTATATATAATAATAATCTGGATTGTCTCCTTATCTTTCTTTAATCTTTATCCTTATCTTTTCCCTAGGGGCCGTCCTTGTGCCCTTGTATAAGTATAATTAGAATACAGTTATTCTACTATAAAGTTAAGTACTATTAACCAACCGACTTCAAGATCATAAATATACGATTATACTTACTTAGCCGAGTGAATATTGCATGATCCGACATGATCGTAGTATATTTTTTAACGTTCCGCTTGTCTTATATCCGAAGTGGGGGAAGTAATGAACTGGATTCATCGAACCAACGATCTCAAGTCCCTCTTTTCCATATCGTTCCCATTGACCGGAACCGGGGTGTGGAAGCTCATTCGCGGGACCGGTGAACCTCGTTCTACATTCGAGTCTTCCGTTCAAAGGCTTCGTTCCTTCCCCTTCGAATCCCATTGTTCAAGGCGCGAAAGGGGGAATCCTGGTAAGGATCTGAACCATCGGGAGGGGAACCCACGGATCCAAGCCCTCCTCCGTCTCCCCTTGCTGGATCGAAACGGCCAAGTGGATCTGTGTAGTAAGGAAGGGAACCCGCTCCTGGGTGGGAATCCGGCGTGAAATACCCCGAGCTGTCGTTGATTGGGAGCGGGGTGGGCAACTTCTTCCGGTGCTGGCGCCTGCAGCTGGGCCTGTTGAGCCGCCCCCGGGAAAGCTGCTTGATTAGGAAACTGGGTCGAGTTCGAGTTTGACGAGCTCGGAACCCCCGAATAGGCCATCATCATCTTACCGTATTCGGGCTCGTCGGCAGTAATGCCGTTGGTAAAAACAACAGAAAAATATAAATGATTTCTGTATTTTATTTATTTTTGATGAAAAAAGAAAGGGATTAAAAAAAAAGTTTTACATGCATAAAAAAGACAGGTCTAAAGCCATATCTTATCAATTAGCATGGCGGGCTTTTTCCTCCATATTTACTTTTTATATGATATATATCATATAATATTCTATATATTACATAATAGTATATTCATCATTATGAATTATTATATAGGCAATAGCTAAGATTCTAGCAGTTTACTAAAGTCCTATGCACAGCACAATTTTTTCTATGTGAGCCTGCTTAGCTCAGAGGTTAGAGCATCGCATTTGTAATGCGATGGTCATCGGTTCGATTCCGATAGCCGGCTTTTATCTCTTTGTTCTTTTTTTTACATAATACATAATTAATAATGTCTCCTTGAACTAAAGGAATATTTTAAAGACTTCTTCCCCCTTCTCCAAGGATCGCTGATCCATTATGGCGTAAAAACTTCCAACTATGAATAAAAAATGGATCGGAGCAATTAGATCTCTACCGAACAAATAAGAAAAAGTATACCTAACTTCCTATATATATATATACAAAAGAGTCTGGATATTGATACAATTCATCTCATTCTTGTAATACAGTACTTTTTTGGATTTAGCTTCGTTTATCGTTTAGTTCAGTCTTAATTTAGGTTTATTCTGTAAAATGAAATTTCAATAAAATAAGGAGTCTTTATGTCTCGTTACCGAGGGCCTCGTTTCAAAAAAATACGCCGTCTGGGTGTTTTACCGGGACTAACTAGTAAAAGGCCGACACCCGGAAGTGATCTTAGAAACCAATTGCGCTCCGGGAAAAGATCTCAATATCGTATTCGTCTAGAAGAAAAACAAAAATTGCGTTTTCATTATGGTCTGACGGAGAGACAATTACTTAAATACGTTCATATCGCCGGAAAAGCCAAAGGGTCAACAGGTCAGGTTTTACTACAATTACTTGAAATGCGTTTGGATAACATCCTTTTTCGATTAGGTATGGCTTCGACCATTCCTGGAGCCCGACAATTAGTTAACCATAGGCATATTTTGGTTAATGGTCGTATAGTAGATATACCAAGTTATCGATGCAAACCCCGAGATATTATTACTACAAGGGATGAACAAAGATCCAGAGCTCTTATTCAAAATTATCTTGATTCATCCCCCCATGAGGAATTGCCAAAACATTTGACTCTTCACTCATCCCAATATAAAGGATCAGTCAATCAAATAATAGATAGTAAGTGGGTCGGTTTGAAAATAAATGAATTACTAGTCGTAGAATATTATTCCCGTCAGACTTGAACCTAACTAAAATAACAAAAAACAAGGCTTCGGAGAATTTTGACCCCCTTTTTGGCGAAGTAAATCGACCTAAGGTAAAGGAAAGGCGCTTGATCTGGATTTTTCTCCCATTCATTCATGTATCATAAATGGATCGAGGGGATATTTTCATGCCTTGGCTACTCTTTCCAAGATTTTGTGTACCGCAGCAATCACAATTAGGAATATAAAATATAAAATCGATATAAAAATTAAAGAAAGTTCTAATTGTTTGTTGGAATAATAATGGTATCTATTGTTGTTATTTTATTTGATACATTTCCATTTCGGTCAGTAATGTTCGTGAATTAGGCGAGGGTACGGAAAGAGAGGGATTCGAACCCTCGGTAAACAAAAGCCTACATAGCAGTTCCAATGCTACGCCTTGAACCACTCGGCCATCTCTCCTACAGAATCTTATGATTATGGTCCAGAAACCGAGTGAATAGCGAGTTATTCAGAGTATTGCAGTATTCATATTGTTGCAGTATAGGTATGACCTATCTATTATAAAAATTATAAATAGAATAGAAAACTTTTCATCAAAGAAAGATCTTCCTTCGGAAGGGATAAAAAAAACTTATTTCTTGTGAAAAGCCATTAAAAACATGATATATCTTTTGTTTGTTTTGAGTCGTCTTTTTCTGATATTTATACCGGATTAAACCAATGAATTGGAACGAATCGTCTGATCTGATGAATTCATATTTTATACTATGATTACAGCTGGACCGTGGTTC